GGATGATACCCGTTGGTACCGGATTCGAGGGATTGGTGCACTCTTCGAGACAACATAACAACATTTCCTTGGAAACCAAAAAAAAGAATCTCTTTGAGGGAGAAATTAGAGATATTTTGTTCCACCACAGAAAATTTTTTGATTCTTGCCTTAACAAAGAATTTCCATGATATACCAGAACAATCTTTTATAGTATAGGATAGGATATAGGATTGAATGATTCCTAAAAGTGGATTCATCTTTTTATTTTAAAGATTTAAAAGATTTGATTTCATTTACTAATAGTAAAAAAAAAAAAAAAGAAATAACGAATAGAAAGGAATAATGTAATGGCTTAGGTCGTGTATCTACGGCTAATTTACGGTAGAAGAAAAGGTTCCATCGGAACATTTATTTATTTTAGGATACCTTCGTCTCTTTTTTTTTTTCAAAAAAAAAAGAGGGGGTGTGGGGAGAAATGACAAAAAGATATTGGAACATAAATTTGGAAGATATGATGAAGGCCGGAGTTCATTTTGGACATGGTACTAGGAAATGGAATCCTAAAATGGCCCCTTATATCTCTGCAAAGCGTAAAGGTATTCATATTATAAATCTTACTAGAACTGCTCGTTTTTTATCAGAAGCTTGTGATTTGGTTTTTGATGCAGCAAGTAGGGGAAAACAATTCTTAATCGTTGGTACTAAAAACAAAGCAGCGGACCTAGTAGCATGGGCTGCACTAAGGGCTCGGTGTCATTATGTTAATAAAAAATGGCTCGGCGGTATGTTAACGAATTGGTCTACTACAGAAACGAGACTTCATAAGTTTAGAGACTTGAGAACAGAACAAAAAACAGGGAGACTCAATCGTCTGCCGAAAAGAGATACGGCCATGTTGAAAAGAAAATTATCTCACTTGCAAACATATCTAGGCGGGATTAAATATATGACGGGGTTACCAGATATTGTAATCATCGTTGATCAACACGAAGAATATACAGCCCTTCGAGAATGTATCACTTTGGGAATTCCAACAATTTGTTTAATCGATACAAACTGTGACCCCGATCTTGCAGATATTTCGATTCCAGCCAATGATGACGCTATATCTTCAATCCGATTAATTCTTAACAAATTAGTATTCGCAATTTGTGAAGGGCGTTCTAGCTATATAATAAATCCATAATTAATATTAATAATAAGATAAATAACTTAATTTCCTTTGGAAATTTCATATATTTATGGAATCGGTTACTATTTCTGAATCTCAAATACTATTTCTGAATTTAAAAAAAGAGATAAAAAACTGGGGATATTATGTGATTGGTTGTTATTAAAGAGTGGAATTGGTATTCCAAATAAAGATGCGGGGTTCAAGTAGTCACGTAGAGAAAGAGATGGTTGAATCAAAATAATTTTATTGAAAGCTATATTTTTGTCAGAGGGTAATATGAATGTTCTATCCTGTTCCATCAACACACTAAATGTGTTATACGATATTTCTGGTGTTGAAGTAGGCCAACATTTCTATTGGAAAATAGGAGGTTTCCAAGTCCACGGCCAAGTACTTATTACTTCTTGGATTGTAATTACTATCTTATTAGGTTCAGCTACTCTAGCTGTTCGGAACCCACAAACTATTCCGACCGGCGGTCAGAATTTCTTCGAATATGTACTTGAATTCATTCGAGATGTGAGTAAAACTCAAATTGGAGAAGAATATGGCCCCTGGGTTCCTTTTATTGGAACTATGTTTCTATTTATTTTTGTTTCAAATTGGTCAGGAGCGCTTTTACCTTGGAAAATCATACAATTACCTCATGGGGAGTTAGCCGCCCCCACGAATGATATTAATACTACTGTTGCTTTGGCTTTACTCACGTCAGTGGCATATTTCTATGCGGGTCTTACCAAAAAGGGATTAGGTTATTTCGGGAAATATATTCAACCAACCCCAATCCTTTTACCCATTAACATCTTAGAAGATTTCACAAAGCCTTTATCGCTTAGTTTTCGACTTTTCGGAAATATATTAGCTGATGAATTAGTAGTTGTTGTTCTTGTTTCTTTAGTACCTTTAGTGGTTCCTATACCTGTCATGTTCCTTGGATTATTTACAAGTGGTATTCAAGCTCTGATTTTTGCAACTTTAGCCGCGGCTTATATAGGTGAATCCATGGAGGGCCATCATTGACTAGTTTTTGAAATATTCTTTTTTATCTTATCCCAAGGCCACGTATGCGCGGTTCAAAAGAATCGAATCTAATTAGGAAATCTAAATATACAACTCACTATATACAATCTAGAGTAATATCCAAAACCAAAATACGATATTATATTAGAGTAGAGAATTGAAAAAAAGGGGGGAAAAGAGATCTAAAAGCGCTTTTTCCTGAAATTTCTGGTTGGTACATTTATATCATACCATTCTCTACAGAATTATATTTATACTAGGTATATTATATGTAAATAAGTAGCTATGCTATAAGTCAACTTGTTTCGACGCATGAGTCTCGAA